TTAGGATTTAGATAGGATAGAATCCGTTATGTTCCGGGGTTTCCATATACTTATAATTGCTGTTATAATTGAAATTAAGAAGTTTTTTTTTTTATTGAAAAGAATTAATACTGATTAGTACAGATTGATTATGTATCAATTACGATTTTGTTAGGTATCCATTTGGTAATTTTTTGAATTATATTATATCATTAGAGAAACAAAATTTGCAATTAAAATGCAAGAATCGTTCATCAATTTACAGTCAATAGTTAACGGTTCCTATTTCTCCTGAATTTTGTATTTTGTGACTAAAAATACATATTAATTCTTTTCAATAAAAAAGAAAGGAAAACAGGATTGCAAATACACATAAAAAAAAAGAGGACTAGTCTAATATATTTTGTATCCTTTTGGCGGCATGGCCGAGCGGTAAGGCGGGGGACTGCAAATCCTTTTTCCCCAGTTCAAATCCGGGTGTCGCCTCATCAAAAAAAAATGGAAATTATCTCTTTAGTTTTGTTGAGAATTCTATAACTTTTTATAAAGTTATATTCAGTAAAAAAGCGAATTCCTTTTTTTTGGTAACCGGCAGTCACGAATGGAATAGGCCATTTCTCGAGGGGCTCTATGAAACAATTAGGAGACCGTAAAGATTAGATCACATGAGAAAGGAGTAGGTATGTGCGATCTAGCTTAATTCTCTACTTTTCTACTTTTTCAAAAAGGAAATGGAGGGCAACAAAAGAAAGACAAAGTTTTTCCATTAGACTCCAAATCATATAAGAACTTGTTTGTTAGTTGATTGTTTCATCAATGGTGAATGGTGTTGTGCCTTAATTTTTTTTTTTGACTCTGCACTAGTGATTTCACTAGTATTAGTGAACAATAATGATTAGTGAACAATTATGGAATAATTCTTTTATATTCATAGAGATAGGGGACATAATTCACATGGATATTGTAAGTCTCGCTTGGGCTGCTTTAATGGTAGTCTTTACATTTTCCCTTTCACTCGTAGTATGGGGAAGAAGTGGACTCTAGAAGTACTACTAATTGAGGAATCAACCTCGAACAGTATCAATTGTTTTCTAGATTGTTCTGCCGAGCTTTTTTTTTACTTTTATTTGTTTTTTCCCTTTTTTACTGTTCAAAGAAAAAAGTTTTGCTTAATAATTTGAAAATGTATATATACTTTCGACCCAAAAGAACATAGACATAGTGGTTGTCGAATAAGATGCTCCGCGTAATAAGATATTTCCTCGGGCTAGTCACTCACATATTGCATGCTTACCACTCGTTTTATTCATTTTTTTAGTTATGATTTTTTTTGCTTTATGGAATTCATTTCATATCATGCTTAAAGGGTTAAAGATGGGGTTTGCTAATGATTTTTGAAATACGAAGAGAAGACCTTTCCACGGAATCGACACCCTCTATCATTTTAAAATTGTTCAATCAATTACTTCTTTAGAATGGTAAAAAAATCTTATTTTATTACTATATGCCCATAACATTTTTTCCATGATTGATTTGATTCTTCCGATGGATATGAGGATTCATATTGAAAAGAATCAGAAATCTATGAATTAAAATCATAAGAATAAGAGTTGCCTTTCGAGATTGATTATAATGAAGATAAAAAGAAATGAAATAGATAGATGAAGCAAAGAAATAGAATTAGGATACTATGTACATTAACATTAGATATAGGGAGTTAATCTATATGAAATTAATCTATATGAATATGAAGATATATATTGTAGGTTGATCTATATTCAACCTGTATATTTATCTTCATACTTTACATAACATACTCCAATAGCTAAAACAGCTAGTATGGTAGAAGGATTCATAGATATCTTTCTACCATACTATCGGATCTCATAGAATACTGCTCTCATAGAATACTGATAATTCTAGTACACCCATTTCATTTAAGACGCTCAATTTGAATCCTTTTGATTTTCGTTTTATTCTTTTCAGTCATTGATAAGAACTAAAAAGTCAAGTTTAATTCAAATTAATCACTTTGACTTATCGTTTTTACGTATATTATAAGTAAAAAGGCAGTAGGAACTAGAATGAACAGTGTAGTAGCAATAAATGCGAGAATATTTACTTCCATAATTTCATCGTTTCATTTTTTTTTTTTTTTTTTATTCGCAATAACTCAGGATTTAATCCCATAGAAATGATAAATCTTTGGCTTGTAAATTCAATAGTATGAATTACATCGCGATGATATCGAATTTTATTAGAATATCATGAATAACAATATCTGAACTCTCCAATCAATTCATCGTCGAGAATTGAATAGTATAACATAGGAAGATCTTTTATCCATATCAAATTCTAAATTTGATTACTGATCCAATCAAAAATTTGTTTCTTTTAGTATTTTTTTTATGATAAAAAAAAATACTTTTTTCAACTTAAACTCAAAAAAGAATAAAAAATGACTTCGCTAAAAGAGATGGAATTTGTGTTTGATCTTAGTAATATCCTCTTTACTTGAATTAGGAATGGGACATATATATATCAAAAGTCCAGTGTGAAATTTGAATGAGATAGATTCTTTAAAATTCAAATTCGTAATTTGAATTAATAGTTGATATTACACAAAATAGGAAAGATATTTGAATATGAAAAATTCTATCAAAGTCATTATGTGAAATTGATTTTGTATCGTACAAATGGAATTTTTGTATGTGCTCCCCCGAAAGATATAGTACTCAAAAAGGGGACTCATTCAAAAAGCCAAGCCCATTCTGGTATCTATTGTTTGAATCCTGAATATGATTCTAGCAATAATTGTACTAATCTACATATGACTTTCTGCCATAAAAAAGTACTTCTCGAAGAATTGCAAATTTCAAGATTTCTTTTGTTTCAGAATAAATGTGAAAAAAGAAAATATAAAAACTATAAAACAAGAAAAATCAAAACATTCTGTTATGTTATTTGTTGTTTCTTTTCCAATAAAGTAAGAGATGAATTGATATATCTATTTTGATTGGATTTAGATCCGTGTCGGGACTGACGGGGCTCGAACCCGCAGCTTCCGCCTTGACAGGGCGGTGCTCTGACCAATTGAACTACAATCCCAGGGAAAAAAATGTACAACATATATGTTTATGATTTCATTGCCTTCAAACCCCTTCTATGTGGATCTATGTAGATTTTAGATTATATGTAGATGAAAATCTACATATTGTAACAGAGGTGCGAGTAATGTATTGATATACACACAGACATGCGCTTTAATGAGAGGAACATAGATTATTAGTCATTTTTTTTTATTGCAAAATGGATTGTTAATAAAATCAATCTTTCAAAGAATAACGAAAAAAGGAGTTTTTTTTTTTCGTTATTCTTTTCTTAAACTTTATACTTACAGATCCTAATCTGAATCGAGATCATTATTAAGATAATAATTTTTTGAAAAAAAAACAGAGCAAATAAATAGCAGTAGAAAGATATCAAAAAATCGGCTTTTTTTTTATTCTTCCGTATCAAAAATTTATGAAGAAGAAAAAAAGCGTTATAACCTTTCATGGTGGATCGGCGAATTAGTGGGCCGAGCTGGATTTGAACCAGCGTAGACATATTGCCAACGAATTTACAGTCCGTCCCCATTAACCGCTCGGGCATCGACCCAAGAAGAATCCATTATAGGCTTTCTTTTTTTTTTTTTTAATTCCCGATCAACTTTCTTTCGTAGTACCCTACCCCCAGGGGAAGTCGAATCCCCGCTGCCTCCTTGAAAGAGAGATGTCCTGAACCACTAGACGATGGGGGCATACTTGCCCAACTGCCATCATATTATGATCATAGTATGAATAGTTTTTTGAAATTGTCAATATTTAAAAGTGAATCAATTCAAAGGGTTTTTATGTCTTTCATGATTCCATAGAATTTTAGAATTTGTCATTTATATTTATTTTATGAATGGTTCATTCTAATTACCATTTTTTTATTCTATAAAAAAATTGATTTTTATCAAAATGATTTGATCTTTTATTTCAAATTTCAATTGTTATTTATTAGTTATATTAGTTTATTTATATATAGAATTTGATATAGATCATATAGAATCTAACTCCATTTTTATTATTTTTTATAAAATAAAGATTCTTATTATAATAGAATAATTAATATTATAATTAATGAATCTAGAGATTCATTAATTATAGTTATTTTATATCTTATAGTTAAAATAATTAGAGTGATATATAAATATTATAATATTTAAAAATAGAGTGATATTATATATATATCAATTATATATATTACTATGAATTAGATATGAATTAGAATTCATATAAAATTCGATAATCAAAAATGAAAATAGTAATTAGAACTCAATTCTTAAAAAAAATTCTAAATATTCTAAAACTAATAAGTGATTGCTCTGCTATATGTCATAAACGTGGATTAAATCCCATTTCTCATACTTTCAATCATTCAGTCAATCATTATTATATAGGTAGTTCTATCTCATACTAAGACAAGAAATCCAGGAAATTCAAAAAAGATCAATTTTGAAATATGAGAAGAGGAATAGATATCCATAAATACTTGCAAATTTTTTTTTTATCGACAAGTTGCTTTATCAATGAAATATCTTTGATCTATGTTGAATTGGTTGGTGTGTACATGTATCAATCAAATGAATTTCATTATGCTATGGCTGAATATTCAATTAGGATTGGTCTTTTGAAACAATTCATTTCATTGATCAAATACAATATCAATAAACCTTTTTACCTAGGCTCACTAGCCCATTCCCATACTACTTACTAGGTAAATCAAATGGATCGTTCCAAAATGAGCTACTATGTGGATAAAAATAATTTATGTACATATATTATTCTAATATAGAATAAGAATATATTCTACAATAATTATATACATTAAACTCATAGTAGCTAGTGGTTTATTGAGAAATTGAGTTAAATGGGCCCTTTTAACTCAGTGGTAGAGTAACGCCATGGTAAGGCGTAAGTCATCGGTTCAAA